CATCTAGACAAATAGAAGCAGGGAGACGAGCAATGACACGAAATGCACGCCGTGGTGGAAAAATATGGGTACGTATATTTCCAGACAAACCAGTTACAGTAAGACCTGCGGAAACACGTATGGGGTCGGGGAAAGGATCTCCCGAATATTGGGTAGCTGTTGTTAAACCAGGTAGAATACTTTATGAAATGGGCGGAGTAGCAGAAAATATAGCCAGAAAGGCTATTTCAGTAGCGGCGTCAAAAATGCCTATACGAACTCAATTCATTATTTCGGGATAGAAATATAGAACCAAAGAAAAGGGGTCTTTGGAATAAAAAAAAATTGCAGGTTTCTTTTTTTGGACAAAGAATATTTCTTTTTTTTTCCTTCGCCCTTTTTTGCATTGAAAGAAGAGATTCAAAAATGATATGATTCAACCTCAGACCCATTTGAATGTAGCGGACAACAGCGGGGCCCGAGAATTGATGTGTATTCGAATCATAGGAGCTAGTAATCGCCGATATGCTCATATTGGTGACGTTATTGTTGCTGTGATCAAAGAAGCAATACCAAATATGCCTCTAGAAAGATCAGAAGTGATCAGAGCTGTAATTGTACGTACTTGTAAAGAACTCAAACGTGACAACGGTATGATAATACGATATGATGACAATGCTGCAGTTGTCATTGATCAAGAAGGAAATCCAAAAGGAACTCGAGTTTTTGGTGCGATCGCCCGAGAATTGAGACAGTTAAATTTTACTAAAATAGTTTCATTAGCCCCTGAGGTATTATAAGATAAGACTATGATATAGGGATATTTGAATGAAATAGATTAATTAGTAGATTGTGTCTCACGTATATACCTTTAATAATTCATAAATAAATACATGTTTATTATATCCAAATTTGGAGGCACCAATAATTTTAGTTCATCATGGGTAGGGACACTATTGCTGACATAATAACCTCGATACGAAATGCTGACATGAATAGAAAAGGGACAGTTCGAATAGCATCTACTAACATCACCGAAAACATTGTTAAAATACTTTTACGAGAAGGTTTTATCGAAAACGTGAGGAAACATCGGGAAAGCAATAAATATTTTTTGGTTTTAACCCTCCAACATAGAAGGAATAGGAAAGGACCATATAGAACTATTTTAAATTTAAAACGGATCAGTCGACCTGGTCTACGAATCTATTCTAACTATCAACGAATTCCTAGAATTTTAGGTGGGATGGGGATTGTAATTCTTTCTACTTCTCGAGGTATAATGACAGACCGAGAGGCTCGACTAGAAGGAATCGGCGGAGAAATTTTGTGTTATATATGGTAATCCTTCTAATATCCGAATTAGATCCGAAATTTCCTATTTGTGAAAAAAAAAAGAGAAAGGACGGGTTGTCTAATATCACTCCTCCTCCATTAGTTGATACTTCAAGGGGGTTTTACCTGGAATGAAAGAACAAAAATGGGTTCATGAAGGTTTAATTACTGAATCACTTCCCAATGGTATGTTCCGGGTTCGTTTAGATAATGAAGATCTGATTCTAGGTTATGTTTCAGGAAGGATCCGACGTAGTTTTATACGGATACTACCGGGAGATAGAGTCAAAATTGAAGTAAGTCGTTATGATTCCACCAGAGGGCGTATAATTTATAGACTCCGCAACAAGGATTCGACCGATTAGGCAGTTGTTTCAACTTCAACATTCCTTTCATGGGGATACAATTCGAAGTTCAAAATCTCAAGAAACTTATTTTCTTCCAAGAAATAGATTCGGAATTCAGTTAAGGTAAGGAATGACAAATATGAAAATAAGGGCCTCTGTTCGTAAAATTTGTGAAAAATGTCGACTGATCCGTCGGCGGGGACGAATTATAGTAATTTGTTCCAACCCGAGACATAAACAAAGACAAGGATAATCTTTCTAAAAGGGACTCTAAAGGACCCGATGTACAAATAAAAATAAAGGATCTGTTTTAACATGAAATGGATATATCCATATATCTCTGACTCATATTTATGAGATGATAAAATATGGCAAAACCTATACCAAGAATTGGTTCACGTAGGAATGGACGTATTGGTTCACGTAAGAGTGCACGTAGAATACCAAAGGGAGTTATTCATGTTCAAGCAAGTTTCAACAATACCATTGTGACTGTTACAGATGTACGAGGTCGGGTGGTTTCTTGGTCCTCTGCCGGTACTTGTGGATTCAGGGGTACAAGAAGAGGGACACCATTTGCTGCTCAAACCGCAGCAGGAAATGCTATTCGTACAGTAGTGGATCAAGGTATGCAACGAGCAGAAGTTATGATAAAAGGTCCTGGTCTCGGAAGAGATGCAGCATTACGAGCTATTCGTAGAAGTGGTATACTCTTAAGTTTCGTACGGGATGTAACCCCTATGCCACATAATGGCTGTAGACCTCCTAAAAAAAGACGTGTGTAGAAATAAACATTGAAGAGATTTCAAGAGAAATAAACGATTCAATGATCTGATCAA